ATACCCGCTACAATATGATTATTGTATACGAATGGACCATTTGTCGAACAAGGGAGTGAGACGTAATCAAGATAGGATCAGAATCATGAAAATTGGAGTGAGTGCTGACGTGTTCCGACGGGGGACTTAATGAAATAGGAGAAGAAGGTTCATTTAAATAACAAGTTATATCTTTTCTTTTGCTGGGGGAATCGTTACTGACAGTCCCGGCCCGAAAGAGCCATTGAAGTCGGAACATAAAAATAAGTTGAATTGTGCAAGAATCCATAGCTCCATTTTTTTTTATTCCAGTAAAGTAAGTCAATCGATAAAAGGAAAAACAAAGAATAATAAGAAATGACACTCCTGTCATAGGAATGGAAATAGCCCTTCTTGCTGCTTCAATAACAAGTATTTTCGTTTTCAAATCAGATAAATCATTTGATCTATGATTCATTGGAACAAAACAAGGAATGGCCTGGCTAGGTATAGGTACTGGCCAGGCCGGGGGAATAAAAGAACCTTTCGTACGAAATCAAAGAGGTACTCTTTCTATTGGAGATATCTGTTTCGAATCCTTATCTAAATGCAATTGCTGATAAAATTCGTATATATATAGAATAAAGAAAAGAAAGATAAAGAAAGACTTTTATCAATCTTTACTTCACGCGTCACATATGAATTATCCTTTTGTAATTGGGAGAGATGGCTGAGTGGACTAAAGCGACGGATTGCTAATCCGTTGTACGAGTTATTCGTACCGAGGGTTCGAATCCCTCTCTCTCCGTTCCCTCTGATCACTTGAGAGTTATCTTTCGAATTCGAAAAAATCTCGAGCCCTTGTTATCTTAGTTAAATGTATGGAATAGAGAAAATCATAAGAAAATTCAGAAATCAAGCAACGAAAAACTTCTGATTTTTTTATTTTATTCCTCGCGTCCAGGATTACGTCCTGGATCATTAGATAGGAATCCGAAGATGAAGAGAGAAACAAAGAATATCACTACTGTGTAAACGAAGAGTTTGAGAGTAAGCATTACACAATCTCCAAGATCATTTTTGGGGGAAATAAGGGAATAGATTCTCTATTTTTGTACCACATATCCCATTTTGACACCAAGAAATGGAGTGGTTTCTAGAAAAGAAAGGAATTTGCAGGAATTCATTTGTAATAAGATTCTGATTCCTTCGTTACCAAAATGATCTTTCATACCCACAATTAGGTATTGTGAGGGACCATACATAAGGTCTTTGACCTCCGGAAAGTCAGAATGAGAAAATGAGGTGATCCAGATTCATCGCGGCTATCCAAAAGAATTTCAATGTTTGAATCGAGAGTTCATAATGTAAGACTTATCTGATCTTATCAATTGTTAGAATAGAATTCTTCCTTTTTTAGCGAATCAATCATGAATGTTTCTAGGACAGTATTAAAGATCTCATCGAAAACTTACAGCAGCTTGCCAAACAAGGGCTAAGAGAAAAAAGAGTACAGGTATGACTGGCATAACATCTACGATTGGATTGAAAAAAGCATAAGCCTCGGGTAATTTGGCGAAGAAAAAGCTACTCGAATGAAGGGCAGAATTAATACAGATACAGATCAAACTAAAGATATTAAGCATAACAAAAATTTCGCTCTTGTGGAGAATTTCATTATTAGTGAGTTGGGGAAAAATGAAGAAAGAAGAGAAGATAGGCCAAACAAAAAATCCTTCTTTTTCTTTGAACTCCCCCAATCAAAAATCCTTCAATTCTCAAATGAGAATAGAAGGAATCATACTTTCATACAATATCTTAATTGAATTATAGATAATGATCAATGGATTTCTTTTGATTCTACATCTACACGTGTCGAATCCTAGCAACAACCTATTCCATAGATATTTGGGCTGGAATTGACGAACAACCAATATCCATATTAGTGTTATTAGTGTCAAATAGAAATCTCAATGGGGCGTGGCCAAGCGGTAAGGCAACGGGTTTTGGTCCCGTTACTCGGAGGTTCGAATCCTTCCGTCCCAGACCGATTCTATCAGAACAAAGATTGTGCTCTTTTCTTTAACAATCCTCTGTTTAAGAGTGTAATGTTGGATACAATGTGATCCAATCTTTCTTTCTGATTTCTAATGATTCAGAGAAGAATCATATCCTACCTTTCGATCCTGTTTCTGTTTCTCACAAACAAAAACAGAATCGAGTGTCGTGGATGGAAATAAATATCTTTTTGATATAGGTAGGATGGGAACAAAGATCAAAGTTCCATTCAAAAAAAAAAGATTGGGTGGCCATTCAGCGTATGCCCGTCTCCCCCCCGCTCATATTCATATTGAAGTTAGTTAGTCATTTAGAGAAACTTTATGCCCCCTATTTGGATTCCCACATGATGCATTCTGAGTCGACATGCGGAAGAAAGGTAAAGTAAATAGGGGTAAATGACTAATTTTATGTGGATCCTGAATTCTAAACAGGAGGAGTTCTTGGTACTAATTCCATCACTGGGATTAAAGCTCCTAAGACTGGGGTGGGGCAAAATAAAAATAAAATAGAAACAACGAATTAATCTGGACCCATTCGACTTTGTACCTATACAAGATGGTATAGCATCCCATAAGAGGATCTTTTTTTGATTGGCTTTGAGTATGATTCATGATCCCCATAGAATTCGTGTAGATACGAGTTAATTAGCAAAGGAAGGTATCAATTTCAATCAATATCTGTGTCATCTGGATCTCATTAACAAACAATAAAGTTCAATACGGAACAGATGTATTTTCTTTGGACTTAATTGCTTTTATTTTGCATCAGGCTCCAATGAATAATTGGAAATCAATGTAACGATGGGGGGGGGGGGATTCATAGATTCCATTCACTTTAGTTTATCTTTATGGAAATGGAAAAATTTCTGAACCTGAAATAAAGCAAAATCCGTAGAAAATGAACCATGCCCATATGTAGTTTTATTGTTCTATTTCAGTGACACCGGTATTTCGGTTTCGGTGAAAAAGATTTGTGATCTCTTAAATATACATGATGACCCCCGGTGACAATTGTTCGGTGTATCTGATGGATACGGAAAGGTCATACTCCTACGATTTGGATTTTCTCAATCAGATGAAAGAATAGCGACCTTAATCTTATCTTCCATGAGCTCTTTTCTATCCATCCCCATGAAAACAACTAAATTGGATTTTTTTCTCGACCCATCCATCTGATTTAAATCATTGATGATTCAATTGGAAAAGAAACATGGATTTCTCTTATGATGATCGAATTCGCGTCTCTTTAATCAATGAGATATCTGCTAAACTTTTTAGTTACTCGTTGTGATTGTGCCGACTTGTTGATTTGATTGATTTAGAGATCAAATTAAATTCAGTCTTTACAGGAAAACTTATTTATAGTAATGATAATGATGTCGAAGTAGGAAATTCTTGAAACCATTTTATTTTTTATGATTCCTTACCTTATAAATCCTCGCTATTCGAAGAAGTGTGAGATTGGTGAATCTATCCTATCGAGTCACTTGCGACTTTTCCGGGTCATTAGAATAGCTTATTTGGTTAATGACTCATTTTATTTTGTTCCAGTATTGGTAATCGAATTAAAGACTCGTCTTTAGTTTAGTTGTTCGAGAAAGAATTGGAATTGGATCTTTCATGATTGATCGTCCCGAACAATATAACAATATGTTGAAGATGTAGATGTAAATAAATAAGTGTTAAGCAACTCATTTCTTCGTGTTTTTTATAAATGTGTTTCATTCCTATAACAAAATATGGGTTAATTTGGCTTTTTGCTGAGATTTACCCAGAGAAATACCTATTCATACATATATAAAAATAAAGTATGGACTACTATGCACCGATGGAGCCAATGACTATTCATGATTCCATATTGAATCAATTCCATACCGGTCCAAATTAGAGGAATGTTATGGTAAAACTTCGTTTGAAACGATGTGGTAGAAAGCAACGTGCGACTTGAAGGACATGATCGGCTGTGGATTCTTGCATCCACCATTTTTTTATATATCAATGAAGATGCTCTTGGCTCGACATAGTTTGTTCTGTGCCACCAGGACCCCATTGGGGGGGGGGGTTGTAAATAGTACATGATGGAGCTCGAGCATAAATTCTTGATTCATTTATCAGAGGGAAGGATCTAGGGTTAGTGCCAGTCAATAAGTTGGAACAACTTCGTAAGTATATCTTCGATATAGAAATCGCAAATTCGAACAAGTTTCAAATAAAAAAGCAAAAAAGGAAAATTTGTCGGAATTGGTAAAACTATTTCGATCAAAAGTGTATCACAGGGGAATCAACCATTTGTATGATTCTTCAATAGAAAGAACAAAAGGTATGTTGCTGCCATTTTGAAACAATTAAGGATCACCGAAGTAATGTCTAAACCCAATGATTCAAAGCAAAGATAAAGGATACCGGAACAAGGAAACGCCATTTTCAATTGTCTCAATAACTAGATCAGAATGAGAAAGGAAAATCGATTCTAGACGAGACAAACAAAAGAGGTTAGAGACGGCTCAATAAATGTCTAAGGATTTCCCTTCGAGCTCTTTGAGAATTACCCAACTTGAGTTATGAGTACGAATGAGATTTCTTTTTTTTTTTTTTATTCCTTCCAAAAAAAAAACGACTCAAATCCTAATCTAATTGATGATTTTATGGATCCATTTGCCACTATATACAATACATAAATTCGAATCATTCTTTCTCGAGCCGTACGAGGAGAAAACCTCCTATACGTTTCTAGGGGGGGCATTGTTCATCTATATCTATCCCAATGAGCCATCTATCGAATCGTTGCAATTGATGTTCGATCCCGAAGAGAAGGAAGAGATCTTCGTAAAGTGGGTTTTTACGATCCGATAAAGAACCAAACTTATTCAAATGTTCCTGCTATTCTATATTTCCTTGAAAAAGGCGCTCAACCTACAGGAACTGTTCACGATATTTCAAAGAAGGCGGAAGTATTTAAGGAACTTCGAATTAATCAAACGAAATCAAATTTATGAAATAGAAAAAAAAGATTGAGTGAAATAACTGGCAATTGAGGGGATTGCCATCAATCAGATGGTTTTCGTTGGGACTCTACGAATAAATAAGGGATCAATCTTGCTATTGTTTGTACTTCTATTGAAAACCAGAGATTTTTTTCCTACTTCTTCTTTATTTATTCCCCCCCCACACACTTCATTTCTTATCTATGTAGTGCCAATCCAACACAAGTCTTTATTTTCTTTATTTCATTTTTTTTTCTCAAAATTCAATTTATATTGACAATGGTGTATCGATCAAATATAATTCGATCGTGGATAAATAGATCTATTTATCTACGTCCCATAAGTTTGTTTCTTTACTTCACTAGGTTCGCCGGATTCACTGTGACACAAGAAGTATCTTCTTAAGATAATGAAAAAAAAAAAAATGATCAAAACAGGAGGGTCCACAAATTTTTACATCTATCTATATTTATCCGTGAATCCGTTGTATTTGAATCTGATCTGAACATTTTGATGTTCATAATTGATCATCAAATGTTTCTTTTAGATTTGTTGCTAGTTCAATGTTTTGATGGGGTAGGGCAATCCAATCTCTTTATTTATTTCTTTTTTTTTTGATTCCGATCGTATCTACACACCATATTTATACGGGTTGCTAACTCAACGGTAGAGTACTCGGCTTTTAAGTGCGGCTAGGATCTTTTACACATTTGGATGAAGCAACAGATTCGTCCATACCATTGGTATGGTTTGTAAGACCACGACTGATCCTGAAAGGGAATGAATGGAAAAAACAGCATGTCGTATCAATGGAGAACTCTGAGAATACTTCCTGGGTCGGTAGAAAATCTTGTTTTGATTCTTGGAACGGTACCAAATCAATTCACAGTTTGGTCGAGTGAATAAATGGATAGAGCCCCAATGGCTCCAATTATAAGGAAACCAAAAGCAACGAGCTCGGTTCATAATTCGAATGATTACCCGATCTAATTAGACGTTAAAAATAGATTAGTGCCTGATGCGGGAAAGGGTTCTCCTGTGAGTGGATCATCGATTCCTTTTTTTTTTTCATGAATCCTAACTATTAACTATTCTTTCTCTATTATGGAGTGGAGACGAATGTGTAGAAGAAACGGTATACTGATAAAGATAATTTCTTCCAAAGTCAAAAGAGCGATCGGGTTGCAAAAATAAAGGATTTCTAACCATCTCTTGTAACTATAACGAACACAAACAAATTGGATGGAAAGAGAGAGGATCCGTTCATTGGACTCCCCGTCTCCGGGGTATCTATTCTTTTCTTACTATATACCCTGTTCTGACCGTATCGCACTATGTATCATTTGATAACCCAAGAAATCCCCCGTGCCTTTGTATAATTTCAAATGGAGGAATTACAAGGATATTTAGAAATAGATAGATCTAGGAAACAACACTTCCTATATCCGCTTCTATTTCAGGAGTATATCTACGCACTTGCTCATGATCATGGTTTAAATGGATCGATTTTTTACGAACCTATGGAAAATTTCGGTTATGACAATAAATCCAGTTCACTAATTGTGAAACGTTTAATTACTCGAATGCATCAACAGAATCATTTGATTCTTTCGGTTAATGATTCCAACGAAAATAGATTCGTTGGGCACAACAAGAATTTTTATTTTCAAATGGTATCAGAGGGTTTTGCAGTCATTATGGAAATTCCATTCTCGCTGCGATTAGTATCTTCCCTAGAAGAAAAAGAAATAGCAAAATCTCATAATTTACGATCTATTCATTCAATATTTCCCTTTTTCGAGGACAAATTATCACATTTAAATCATGTGTCAGATATACTAATACCTCATCCCATCCATCTGGAAATCTTGGTTCAAACCCTTCACTGCTGGATACAAGATGCCCCCTCTTTGCATTTATTGCGATTCTTTCTCCACGAGTATCGTAATTCGAATAGTCTCATTACTCCAAAGAAATCCATTTCTCTTTTGAAAAAAGAGAATCAAAGATTCTTTTTGTTACTATATAATTCTCATGTATATGAATGTGAATCCGTATTAGTGTTTCTCCGTAAACAATCTTCTCATTTACGATCAACATCCTCTGGAACTTTTCTTGAGCGAACACATTTCTATGGAAAAATAGAACATCTTGTAGTAGTGCTTCGTAATGATTTTCAGAAGACCCTATGGTTGTTCAAGGACCCTTTCATGCATTATGTCAGATATCAAGGAAAATCCATTCTGGCTTCAAAGGGGACTCATCTTCTGATGAAGAAATGGAAATCTCACCTTGTCCATTTTTGGCAATGTTATTTTTACTTGTGGTCTCTACCGGACAGGATCCATATAAACCAATTATACAATCATTCCTTATATTTTCTGGGCTATCTTTCAAGTGTACGACTAAACACTTCGGTGGTAAGGATTCAAATGCTAGAGAATTCATTTCTAATAGATACTTCTATTAATAAATTCGAGACCCTAGTCCCAATTATT